AGGCATTCCAACCTATTTTAGTGGAGGGACGCGCCATTTGTTTACACCCATTAGTTTGTAAGGGCTTTAATGCAGACTTTGATGGGGATCAAATGGCTGTTCATGTACCTTTATCCTTGGAAGCTCAAGCTGAGGCTCGTTTACTTATGTTTTCTCATATGAATCTCTTGTCTCCTGCTATTGGGGACCCCATTTCCATACCAACTCAAGATATGCTTATTGGACTCTATGTATTAACGATCGGGAACCGTCGAGGTATTTGTGCTAATAGGTATAATACATATAATTGCGGAAACTATCAAAATGAAACAGTTGACAATAAAAATTATAAGTACACGAAAGAGAAAGAACCATATTTTTCTAGTTCCTATGATGCACTTGGAACTTATCGTCGAAAACAAATCAATTTAGATAGTCCTTTGTGGCTCCGATGGCGATTAGATCAACGTGTTATTGGCTCAAGAGAAGTTCCTATCGAAGTTCAATATGAATCTTTGGGTACTTATCATGAGATTTATGAGAACTATCTAATAGTAAGAAGCATAAAAAACGAAATCCGTTGTATATACATTCGAACCACTGTTGGTCATATTTCTTTTTATCGAGAAATAGAAGAAGCCATACAAGGGTTTTCTCGGGCCTACTCATACGTCAGCTAAACTAAAGAATTACGTGATATCTGTTAAAATTTTAAAATTCAGGTCTCTCTTCTGGTTTAACCGATATCATAATTCCGGAAATTTCTACGTGAATCAAGATTGAGGAAAGGAAGTTTTCGAATCACTGACTCAGATCCATTGTCGAATCCTACTCAGCAGAATACGGAGGTAGTACTTATGGCAGAACGGGCCAATCTGGTCTTTCACAATAAAGTGATAGATGGAGCTGCCATGAAACGACTTATTAGCAAATTAATAGATCACTTCGGAATGACATATACATCACACATCCTGGATCAAGTTAAAACTCTAGGTTTCCGCCAAGCCACAGCTACATCTATTTCATTAGGAATTGATGATCTTTTAACAATACCTTCTAAGGGATGGTTAGTCCAAGATGCTGAACAACAAAGTCTGATTTTGGAGAAGCATCATCATTATGGAAATGTACACGCAGTAGAAAAATTACGTCAATCCATTGAAATATGGTATGCTACAAGCGAATATTTGAGACAAGAAATGAATCCGAATTTTCGGATGACTGATCCCACTAATCCAGTCCATTTAATGTCCTTTTCAGGAGCTAGAGGAAATGCATCTCAGGTACACCAATTAGTGGGCATGAGAGGATTAATGTCGGACCCACAAGGACAAATGATTGATTTACCCATTCAAAGCAACTTACGCGAAGGGCTTTCTTTGACAGAATATATAATTTCCTGTTACGGAGCCCGGAAAGGGGTTGTAGATACTGCTGTACGAACATCAGATGCCGGATACCTCACGCGTAGACTTGTTGAAGTAGTTCAACACATTATTGTACGTAGAACGGATTGTGGTACTATCCGAGGTATTTCTGTGAGTCCTCGAAATGGGATGACCGAAAGAATTTTTATCCAAACACTAATTGGTCGTGTATTAGCAGACGATATATATATGGGTCCACGATGCATTGCCGCTCGGAATCAAGATATTGGGATTGGGCTTATCAATCGATTCATAACCTTTCGCGCACAACCAATATATATTCGAACCCCTTTTACTTGCAGAAGTACATCTTGGATCTGTCAATTATGTTATGGACGGAGTCCCACCCACGGTGACCTGGTCGAATTGGGGGAAGCTGTAGGTATTATTGCAGGTCAATCAATTGGAGAACCGGGGACTCAACTAACATTAAGAACTTTTCATACTGGTGGAGTATTCACGGGCGGTACTGCCGAACATGTACGATCTCCTTATAATGGAAAAATCAAATTCAACGAGGATTTGGTTCATCCCACACGTACTCGTCATGGACATCCTGCCTTTCTATGTTCTATAGACCTGTATGTAACTATCGAAAGTCAGGATATTATACATAATGTAAATATTCCATCAAAAAGTTTGATTTTAGTTCAAAATGATCAATATGTAGAATCAGAACAAGTGATTGCTGAGATTCGCGCCGGAGTATCCACTTTGAATTTTAAGGAGAAAGTCCGAAAACATATTTATTCCGAATCAGAAGGAGAAATGCACTGGAGTACCGATGTCTACCACGCACCTGAATATACATATGGTAATGTTCATCTATTACCAAAAACAAGTCATTTATGGATATTAGCAGTGGGTACGCGCAGATCCAATATAATGTCTTTTTCGCTCCACAAGGATCAAGATCAAATGAATATTCATTCTTTTTCTACCGAAGAAAAATATAGCTCTGATCTCTCAATGACTAATGATCGGGTGCGACATAACTTGTTTAGTTTGGAGCCTTTTGGTAAAAAAAAGGGTGGGTTTCTTGATTATTCAAGATCTGATCGAATCATATCCAACGGTCATTGGGATTTCATATATACTTCTATTTTCCAAGAGAATTCTGATTTATTGGCGAAGAGGCGAAGAAATAGATTCATAATTCCATTAAAATATTATGATCAAGAGCGAGAGAAAGAATTAATACCTCGTTTTGATATTTCGATTGAAATACCCATAAATGGTATTTTACGTAGAAATAGTATTCTTGCTTATTTCGATGACCCCCGATACAGAAGAAGTAGTTCAGGAATCATTAAATACGGGACCTTAGAGGTGGATTCCATCGTCAAAAAAGAGGATTTGATTGAGTATCGGGGAACAAAAGAATTTAATCCGAAATACCAAATGAAAGTAGATCGATTTTTTTTCATTCCCGAGGAAGTGCATATCTTACCCGGATCTTCGCTCATAATGGTTCGGAACAATAGTATTATTGGAGTAGACACACAAATCACTTTAAATATAAGAAGTCGAGTAGGTGGATTGGTTCGAGTGGAGAGAAAAAAAAAAAGTATTGAACTGAAAATTTTTTCTGGGGATATCCATTTTCCTGGAGAGACAGATAAGATATCCAGGCACAGCGGCATTTTGATACCGCCAGGAACAAGAAAAAAGAAATCTAAGGAATCTAAAAAATGGAAAAATTGGATCTATGTCCAACGGATCACACCTACTAAAAAAAAGTATTTTGTTTCGGTTCGATCTGTAGTCACATATAAAATAGCCGATGGGATTAATTTAGCAACATTTTTCCCCCAGGATCCCTTGCGGGAAAGGGATAATGTCCAACTTAGAGTTGTCAATTATATCCTTTATGGAAATGGGAAGCCAATTCGAGGAATTTATCATACAAGTAGTATTCAATTAGTTCGGACTTGCTTAGTATTCAATTGGGACCACGAGAAAAATGGTTCTATAGAAGAGGTTCATGCTTCCTTTGTTGAAATAAGGACAAACAATTTAATTCGCGATTTTGTAAGAATTGAGTTAGTCCAGCCCCCTATTTTGTATATTGTAAAAAGGGATGATAAAGCGGGTTCGGGATTTATTTGCCATAATGAATTAGATTGTACCAATATCAATCCTTTTTATTACAAGGCAAAGATTCAACCACTTACCCAACCTAAGGGAACTCTTGGTATTGGTACGTTGTTGAATCGAAATAAGGAATCCCAATCTTTGATAATTTTGTCATCATCCAACTGTTCTCGAATTGACCCATTCATTGGTTCGGAATATAACAATGTGACAAAAGAGTCAATTAAGGAAAATCCTATAATTACAATTAGAAATTCGTTGGGTCCCTTAGGTATTACTGTACCTAAAATTGCGAGTTTTTATTCATCTTACCATTTAATAACTCATAATCAGATATTGTTAAAGAAATATTTACTACTTGACAATTTTAAACAAACTTTCGAAGTACTTAAATATTGTTTAATGGATGAAAATAGGAAGATTTATAATCCTGATCTGTGCAGCAATATCATTTTGAATCCATTCAATTTGAATTGGCACTTTCTACATCATGATTATTGTGAGGAACCGCCCACAAGAATTAGCCTTGGACAGTTTATTTGCGAAAATGTATGCTTATTCAAATACGGACCACACATAAAATCTGGTCAAGTTCTAATTGTTCATGTTGATTCTTTAGTAATAAGATTAGCTAAGCCTTATTTGGCCACTCCAGGAACAACAGTTCATGGTCATTATGGGGAAATCCTTTACGAAGGAGATACCTTAGTTACATTTATATATGAAAAATCGAGATCCGGTGACATAACGCAAGGTCTTCCAAAGGTGGAACAAGTCTTAGAAGTGCGTTCGATTGATTCAATATCAATGAACCTCGAAAAGAGGGTTAAAGGTTGGAATGAACGTATACCAAGAATTCTTGGAATACCCTGGGGATTCTTGATTGGTGCTGAGCTAACCATAGCCCAAAGTCGTATCTCTCTGGTTAATAAGATCCAACAGGTTTATCGATCCCAGGGGGTACAGATCCATAATAGACATATAGAGATTATTGTGCGTCAAGTAACATCAAAAGTTTTGGTTTCAGAAGATGGAATGTCTAATGTTTTTTCACCCGGAGAACTAATCGGATTGTTGCGAGCGGAACGAGCAGGGCGTGCTTTGGATGAAGCAATCTGTTATCGGGCAATTTTATTGGGAATAACAAGGGCATCCCTGAATACTCAAAGTTTCATATCCGAAGCTAGTTTTCAAGAAACTGCTCGAGTTTTAGCAAAAGCTGCTCTACGGGGTCGTATTGATTGGTTGAAAGGCCTGAAAGAGAATGTTGTTTTGGGGGGGATTATACCTGTTGGTACCGGATTCCAAAAATTAATGTATCGTTCAAAGCAACAAAAGAACATTAATTTAGAAATTAAAAAGCAAAATATATTCAAGGGAAAAATGAGAGATATTTTGTTCCATCATAGAGAATTAGTTTCTTCTTGTGTCCAAAACAATTTCCATGATACATCAGAACAATTCTTTATACAATTTAATGATTCCTAAGAGGGGATTCATTCTTTGAGTTGAAATTCCAATTTCATTATTATTATTTTTTTAGTTTGGTTTTTTGGTAATAAAGATTATAACGAATTAAAAAGAAGAATTAATGGTTTGGATCATATATCAATGGTCAATCAATCAAGGTTCCATCGGAACATTTATTTATTTCAGGCTACCTTGTTTCTTTTTTTTCTTAATTTAAAAAAAGCAAACAAACAACAAAGGGGAAGTGTGGAGAAAAATGACAAGAAGGTATTGGAACATTCATTTGGAAGAGATGATGGAAGCAGGAGTTCATTTTGGTCATGGTACTAGGAAATGGAATCCGAAAATGGCACCTTATATTTCCGCAAAGCGTAAGGGTATTCATATAATAAACCTCACTAGAACTGCTCGTTTTTTATCAGAAGCCTGTGATTTAGTTTTTGATGCAGCAAGTAGAGGAAAACACTTTTTAATCGTTGGTACTAAAAATAAAGCAGCTGACTCAGTAGCATTAGCTGCAAGAAGAGCTAGGTGTCATTATGTTAATAAAAAATGGCTTGGTGGTATGTTAACGAATTGGTCCACTACGGAAACGAGACTTCATAAGTTCAGGGACTTAAGAGCAGAACAAAAGATGGGGAAATTCATCCGCCTCCCAAAAAGAGATGCTGCAATCTTGAAGAGGCAATTATCTACCTTGCAAACATATCTGGGCGGGATCAAATATATGACGGAGATACCTGATATTGTAATCATCATTGATCAGCAAGAAGAATATACGGCTCTTCGAGAATGTATCATTTTGGGGATTCCGACGATTTGTTTAATCGATACAAATTGTGATCCGGATCTCGCGGATATCTCGATTCCCGCCAATGATGATGCTATAGCCTCAATCCGATTGATTCTTAACAAATTAGTATCCGCAATTTGTGAAGGTCGTTCTAGCTATATAAGAAATCGTTCATTATGATTAATAATGATAAAAGATAAGTCAATTACTTCGGGTTCGGGAACTTCAGATATTTATGGAATCGGTTATTATTCGTAGATTTTCATAAAGGGATAAAAAGTATAGTATTGGGTATATTATATCATTATTCCGTATCCTAAATCTAAATATACTATGTAGTATTTAGGTAAGTTGAGAAATAGATGAGACGATTGAATCAAAATAATTCCTTTTTTTAAGTTCGATTTATGTCAGAGGACAATATGAATGTTATACCATGTTCCATTAACACACTCAAAGGGTTATACGATATATCGGGTGTAGAAGTAGGCCAACATTTATATTGGCAAATAGGAGGTTTACAAGTACACGCCCAAGTACTTATCACTTCATGGGTTGTAATTGCTATCTTATTGGGTTCGGTTACCATAGCTGTTCGGAATCCACAAACCATTCCGACCGACGGTCAGAATTTCTTCGAATATGTCCTTGAATTCATTCGAGACTTGAGCAAAACTCAGATTGGGGAAGAATATGGTCCTTGGGTTCCTTTTATTGGAACTATGTTCCTCTTTATTTTTGTTTCTAATTGGTCAGGCGCTCTTTTACCTTGGAAACTCATAGAGTTACCTCACGGGGAGTTAGCTGCGCCAACGAATGATATAAATACTACTGTTGCTTTAGCTTTACCCACGTCAGTGGCATATTTCTATGCGGGTCTTAGCAAAAAAGGATTGAGTTATTTCGGGAAATACATTCAACCAACTCCAATACTTTTACCAATTAACATCTTAGAGGATTTCACAAAACCTTTATCACTCAGTTTTCGACTTTTTGGAAATATATTAGCCGATGAATTAGTAGTTGTTGTTCTTGTTTCTTTAGTGCCTTTGGTAGTTCCTATACCTGTCATGTTTCTTGGATTATTTACAAGTGGTATTCAAGCTCTTATTTTTGCAACTTTAGCCGCGGCTTATATAGGTGAATCCATGGAGGGTCATCATTGACTAACTTTCGAAATGGTTTTTTTATTTTGTTAAGCTTATCTCAATTTATGTGTAGTTCAATATAATAGACTTGGTTGGCGAACATAAACATAATAGATTCAAATATGTATATATGATCTAGAGTCGTAGCAGGAAAGATGTACGATATTATGTATGTAATTATAAAATGAGCCAAAAACTTAACTTGGGAAAAAGATCTTTTATCTCTTTTTCCTAAGTTAAGTTTTTGGCTCATTTTATAATTTGAATAAGATTATCCATCCGTTTCGGACATGTTACTAAAAAAAGAATGGGTTAGGCAGGTTAAACTAAGCATATTAATAATATTATATATATATATAAATAAGTCCAGCCCCCGTATATGTTTCGAAGAATGTTTCTAGAATCTGATTCAATATGAAATGTAGATGGTTTACGGTATGGAAGAAACAAATGTATATGTGATATTAGATATTCAGTAGTTATATAGGGACTATCCCTATATTATTTCCAACTCACCGGAAGTCCTTCTGTTTCGTCTGTGATTGTGCATTGAATGAATAAACAGATCAATTCATAATTCAAAGATATAGAAAAGAACAAGGAATTGAATGAAAAGCGGTTCGTATAAATTTACAAAAAAAATCATTATGAGTACTGTACTAACTAAAAATGAGATATCCAAATAGTTCTGATGATTCAGTAAAATTATCATTTCTTGGGGTTTTAGTTACTTCGACTGTATAGATCTTAGTTATAAAAAAATAAGTAATAATTCATTGGTTGATTGTATCATTAACCATTTCTTTTTTTTGTGCGAGGAATTTAGCTTACTATGAATCCACTTATTTCTGCCGCTTCCGTTATTGCTGCTGGATTAGCCGTAGGGCTTGCTTCTATTGGACCTGGGGTTGGTCAAGGTACTGCTGCAGGACAAGCTGTAGAAGGTATTGCAAGACAACCAGAAGCAGAAGGTAAAATACGAGGTACTTTATTGCTTAGTCTAGCTTTTATGGAAGCTTTAACAATTTATGGATTGGTCGTGGCATTAGCGCTTTTATTTGCGAATCCTTTTGTTTAATCCTAGAAATAAGAATAAGAAAAAAATACGTTACGTACCCTTTTTTCTTATTTTCTTAACTTAGACTTGTCGTTTGATTCTTCGAATTATATCAACACTTCACTCCTACAATTACTTATTCGTTGACACAATACTCTCGGGAAGGACTGATTTGAGGATGAGGAATTAGCGGCTCTGCTCGCTTTCTTCCTTCCCGTTCTTAGTACAATCAAAGGAAATCCTTTTTCCTTTTAGCAAACGCTCCGACAAATCCAAATAAGGTATTTGACCACAATTAACGTAAGCCCTGGGATCTAACCCAATAAGATACTTATAGTTATTTATTTTGATTGGTTGAAACTTCAAATTAAAATACAAATAATAAAATAAATAATAAGTCAATCAAAAAAAGTGTTGAAGTGATACAAAAGGAACTCTATTTTTTGTTAGTCCTATCTATAAGAGGAGAACATATGAAAAATGTAACCGATTCTTTCGTTTCCTTGGGCCATTGGCCATCCGCCGGGAGTTTTGGGTTTAATACCGATATTTTAGCAACAAATCTAATAAATCTAAGCGTAGTGCTTGGTGTGTTGATTTTTTTTGGAAAGGGAGTGTGTGCGAGTTGTGTATTTCAAGAATAGGTTGGATCCAACCAGCTGTACTTTTTTTATATGTTATTTATTTATAAATGTTATAATTTATAAAAATAGTATAAATAGTATATATCCAAAGAAAGGTGCAGATCCCGACGAATTACTTCTGAATCAATTAATAAATTATATGTGGGAACCATAGCATTTCGTGACTTATTGGTAAATTTACTTTGATTCTCTACCAACCAATAATCTGGGACTATGATCATGGTTAAAGCTAAACTGTTTGAAGTCCAGGCATAACACGGTATTCTTTCTACCACCGCGTTAGTACCAAAATAAAGGGTTTCCAAATTTCAAATTAATTGTTGGCAATTTATCTGATATAGAACACTCATATGGATAAAATCATTTGAACCATTTAAGGCATTTTATTTTACCCCTTTTTTATACAAACAGTGCTGAATGGACAACCTATGGATAAAATAAGAGTTTTTGGATGTGAATAGTTTGTTTAAATAATTTGGTAATTAATAGATAATAATAAATATAATTAATGATATTAAATTGAACAACTAAAAATAAAAAAACAACTTTACTGACAATTACATATTTTTTGTTTGGTCAGGAGAGTCCTCCAAATATTCCTGTCTTGTATAAGTTTTGATATCTTTCAAAATACGAACAGAAAGGAGAGGGCAGGTTCATTACATTAAAAAATATGGGAATGCCCATAACATAAATTAAATAATTGAACGTGAGAGCCAAATGAATCGAAAGATTCATGTTTGGTTCGGGAGGAGATTATGTAAGTTGTGAAATTAATGATAAGAAAATCTACTTTCATTAAATGATTTATTAGATAATCGAAAACAGAGAATCTTGAGTACTATTCGAAATTCAGAAGAATTACGTAGAGGGGCTGTTGAGCAGCTCGAAAAAGCTCGAGCCCGCTTGCGTAAAGTGGAAACAGAAGCAGATGAGTATCGAGTGAATGGATATTCTGAGATAGAGCGAGAAAAAGTAAATTTGATTAATGCCACTTGTGATAGTTTGGAACGATTAGAAAATTACAAAAACGAAACCCTTCGTTTTGAACAACAAAGAGCCATTAATCAGGTCCGACAACGCGTTTTTCAACAAGCCTTACAGGGGGCTCTAGGAATTTTGAATAGTTGTTTGAATAGTGAGTTACATTTTCGTACCATCAGTGCTAATATTGGCATCCTAGGGGTCATGGAAGAAATAACTAATTAGTCCCCCCCCTACTTTAGTTTAGAGTTCAGGCATTATTTTTTTCCTCCGCTTCCGAAAAAGAATTAAGAAACACTAATGGTAACCATTCGAGCTGACGAAATTAGTAATATTATCCGTGAACGTATTGAACAATATAATAGGGAAGTAAAGATTGTGAATACCGGCACTGTACTTCAAGT